AATTCGTTGGGCCCTTTAGGAACAGCTCTTCAAATTTCGACTTTTTCTTCTTTTTTATTTTACCATTGTATAACTCATAATCATATCTCATTAACTAACTATTTGAAACTTGAGCTTGACAATTTAAAACGGACTGTTCAAGTAATTCAAAGTAAATATTATTTAATGGATGAAAAGGGGGGAGTTTATAATCCCAATCCGTGCAGTAACATCATTTTGAACCCATTCAACTTGAATTGGGATTTTCTTCATCATAATTATGATGAAGAAAGATCCACAATAATTTGCTTGGGACAGCTTATTTTTGAAAATCTATGTATAGCCAAAAACGGACCACACCTAAAATCGGGTCAAGTTATAATTGTTCAAGTCGACTCGCTAGTAATAAGATCCGCTAATCCTTATTTGACCACTTCAGGAGCAACTCTTCATGGTCATTATGGAAAAATCCTTTGCGAAGGCGATACATTAGTTACATTTATATATGAAAAATCAAGATCTGGTGATATAACCCAGGGCCTGCCAAAAGTGGAACAAGTGTTAGAAGTGCGCTCAATTAATTCAATATCGATGAACCTAGAAAGAAGAGTTGACGGTTGGAATGCGCGTATAACACGAACTCTGGGAATTCCTTGGACATTTTTGGTTGGTGCTGAGCTAACTATAGTGCAAAGTCGGATCTCTTTGGTTAATAAGATCCAAAAGGTTTATCGATCTCAGGGGGTACAGATCCATAATAGACATCTAGAAATTATTGTACGTCAAATAACATCAAAGGTGTTGGTTTCCGAAGATGGAATGTCTAATGTTTTTTTACCTGGAGAACTTATTGGATTGTTGCGAGCGGAACGAGCAGGACGCGCTTTGGAAGAAGCGATTTATTACCAAGCCATATTATTGGGAATAACTCGAGCATCTCTTAATACTCAAAGTTTCATATCTGAAGCTAGTTTTCAAGAAACTGCTCGAGTTTTAGCAAAAGCTGCTCTCAGGAGTCGTATCGATTGGTTGAAAGGTTTGAAAGAGAATGTTGTTCTAGGGAGTATGATACCCGTTGGTACCGGATTCAAAGGATTAATGCGCTTTTCACGGCAACATAATACCATTTATTTGAAAACAAAAAAGAATAATTTATTTGGGGGGGAAGTGAGAGATATTTTGTTCTACCACAGAGAATTTTTTGATTCTTCCTCTTTCATTTCAAGGAATTTGCATGATCCCTCAGAAAAATCCTTTATTTATAGGATTTCATAATTCCTAAGTTTTCACTATTTTTGGTAGGGTTTGTTACTATTAATAGTATAGTAGTAATGTAATAAAGATACTAACGAATAGAAGAATATTAACGGCTTAGCTCGTGTAGAAACGGAAAATCTCCGGTAAAATAATAAGGTTCCATCGGAACAATTTTGTTCAGGGTACCTCGTCTCTCTTTTTTTTTAATAAGACAAGAAGAGAGAGAGAGAAGGCGTAGGAGAAATGACACGAAGATATTGGAACATTAATTTGAAAGAGATGATGGAATCCGGAGTTCATTTTGGTCATGGTACTAGAAAATGGAATCCGAGAATGGCACCTTATATCTCTGAAAAACGTAAAGGTATTCATATTACAAATCTTACTAAAACTGCCCGTTTTTTATCAGAAGCTTGTGATTTAGTTTTTGATGCAGCAAGTCAGGGAAAACAATTTTTAATTGTTGGTACCAAAAATAAAGCAGCTGATTCAGTAGCACGAGCTGCAATACGGGCTCGGTGTCATTATGTTAATAAAAAATGGCTCGGTGGTATTTTAACGAACTGGGCCACTACAGAAACGAGACTTCATAAGTTCAGAGACCTGAAAATCGAACAAAAGGCGGGGGGGCTCACCCGTCTTTCGAAAAGAGACGCGGCCGTGTTGAAGAGACAGTTATCCCACTTGCAAACATGTTTGGGTGGGATTAACTATATGACGGGGTTACCAAATATTGTAATAATCGTTGATCAGCAAAAAGAATATACAGCTCTCCGAGAATGTATCATTTTGGGAATTCCAACGATTTGTTTAATTGATACAAATTGTGACCCGGATCTCGCAGATCTTTCGATTCCAACGAATGATGACGCTATAGCTTCAATTCGGTTAATTCTTAACAAATTAGTATTTGCAATTTGTGAGGGACGTTCTAGCTATATACGAAATCCTTGATTAATTTTAATATTTAATAATAATAAGAGATATAATTTCTTTTTTGAATTCCCGAGATTTATGTAATCGCTTTCTATTCCTGAATCGTATAACATAAAAATCACAGAAAACATATGATAAAAATCGTTGTGGATTTTCTGTGATTAGTTGTTATCAAAAAAAAAAATACAATTCAAGTGGGCAACTTGAAAAAGAGATGGTTGAATCAAAATAATTCCTTTTCAAATTTGATTTGTTTCAGAGGGCTATATGAATATTCTATTATGTTCCATCAGCACACTAAAAGGATTCTACGATCTATCTGGTGTGG